ATAGATATAGGATCTATGGGGCAATTACTTAGAAGTACATTTTGTGCAACAGTCCTTCCTATCTGATAGAAAAGGATCTCATGATCCTGAACCGATCTTACCTGGGATCGCAAATCCCAAGTTTGTCTATGAAGAGCTGATCTAATTGTATTAGTTTCTATAATTGATTTCTTCTGTGTAATACTAATTGATAGGACCTCATTGATAAGTGCTACAAGATCTCGTGCATTGAAACCCATGGTTATGGACCCGAATCCGTTAGTATGGAACATTTTCTTTTCCAAGTGAAATCCTCTAGTATAGGAAAGAATGAAAAAGTGCTTTCGTTGTTGTGGAATAAGAAGCCTTCGTATCTTAATACATGTATTTAATTTATTCGGAGCTATTAGAGCGGGATCCACTTTTTGGGGAATATGAGTCGAAGCAATAACAAGAATATTTCTAGTGGAACATCTTTCACAATCCCTGGAGAGATAGTTCTCTAATAGACCGAGGGATAAGTAATTCGACTCATTCACATACAGATCATGAATGTTTGGAATCCATATTATGCAAGGAGACATTGCTTTTGCTAATTCGAATTGAAGGGTGATATCAAATCGGTCTATTTTTGGCGTCATATCCATAATAGTTAGCACATTCGTCATAGTTAGCAGCTCCATATCAAGGTCATCATCAATATCGTCACTATCATCAATATCGATATCGTCACTATCATCAAAATCGATATCGTCAATAGGATAACCTTTAGACTTATCATACAGGAACTTGTTTGGAAATACCGTAATGAAAGGAACATAGGAGTTTGTCGCTAGGTATTTGACCAAATAGGATCGTCCAGTTCCTATAGAACCTATCACTAAAATACCCCTAGAAGGGGATAGGGCTAAGCGGAGCGAAAAGGGTTTTCCGTGAGATGGGAAATTAAAACTATTAGCCCCACACGAGGTTTGTGAATAAGTGATTGTCTGATAATGAGCAAGGAATATCCGTCTTTCTGCTAAACAGGATCTATTGAACTCATAATTCATTAGATACTTTTTATGAATGTCAACTAAGTATCGTAAGTAAATTGATCCCGGTTGTTCAATCATTTGATAACCAGAGTCATTCTTTGATAAATGATCACTATGAGTCAGACTCAATAGAATTTGATCAATCCTTTTTTCTGTCGTTAAGGTGGAGAACTGAACCAAGAATTCTCTTTCTTCATCATCAATCGAATCATTGTTCGCGACCCAGGATTCTATTCTATCATCAATCCAATCATCGTTCGCGTTCTTTCTTTTTCTTATCAATGAATAGATCTCTTTACTTGTACGACTTAGATGTATCGTATTTCTCGAAAAAGTGATTCGATTGATGGGATTTGGTATGATACTTATGAGATCAATGAGGTTGATATTCAAATATTTCTTCTTAGAACGTATTGATTTGACCCCATAAGCGGAACCCCGTATTTCTTCCAGAGCAACTAGAAAGAGATTCTTTAACCAGAAAGAATTCAGTTCAGATGTAGGATACCTATCCAGAAGTTTTCGCAACTCAATCATGTATGATGGAATCATCAAAGACTTGATCTTTTCTAACTCTGTCTGTAACTCACTAGAGGCTCGGGAAACGAAGAGAAGATGTATACGAACGAGATATCCAGCAACAAGAAGAAGGAAAAGGATTGAATAGAGGAACTCCCGAGCATTTTTTGATGTCCATATCAATGGAACGGGTGACTCATTATTTCGATGAATCATTTCTTCGGACAGAAGAAGATTCTGTAAACACTTACTCGAAATCTCACTTATCAGAGTCCATTGTGGAAGAATCTTCTGATCAATTGGCCATGGTATATCTGATCCATGCATAATATCATGAAAAAGGGATACAAATTTTTGACTACTACTTAGTATCGGCAATGGGTCTGAAAAAGTATCTAAAAGGGTGAAATTTAGATATTTGCACCCTGTCGAAGTAAGGAACCATGGCATATATGTTTGGAACAGATTCCATTTTGAGAGATTTGAAAAAGCACTATCTCGTTGAAAGGTTCTATACATCTGCCCTTTCTCAACGCATTTCTTTAGACAAAGACTCCGTTTTTTCCTCTTTCCAGATGGTAAATATTTCTCAGAATATGGAGTGTGAATCAAACTCATATTTGAATTGAAACTGAGATACTGATACAAGTTCTTCCCTTCTGAATCAGATAAATTCATATCTGAAAGAGGCTGACAATAAGTTCTTTCAAAATTGACCATTTGTTCCTCTCTTAGAGGTGTTGCAGAAATGTCTGCGATCGAGTAAATAGCTCTACGAACGAATGGATCGGATCGAATTGGAAAATGGAAATATTTGTACAAGTTATACGTTTCGTCACCACTTTGTGTTTGTGGAAAATCGTTAGGTATGAATATGTCAGATACCAGTGACTCAATTGGTGAAATAGTCTCTCTCTCCAAAAAAATATGTTTTTTTTTACCGACGCACAAAGAAAATATTTTGT